TTCTACGAGCTAGGGTTTTGGAAGAAGAAACCCAGAAGACGGTATCAGCAACAACTGGGTTTCTTGTGGGACAGCTCGTCATGTTCATATCGATCTACTATGCGCCTCTACATTTAGCATTGGCTGGATCTCATACAATAACTGCCCTAGCCCTACCCTATCTTTTGTTTCATTTCTTTTGGAAAAATTCCGAAAATTTTTTTGATTATGGATTAACTACGAGAAATTCAATGCGTAATCTTAACATTCAATGTATATTTATGAATAATCTAATTTTTCAATTATTCAACCATTTCATTTTACCAAGTTCAATGTTAGCCAGATTAGTCAACATTTATATCTTTCGATGCAACAGCAAGATGTTATTTGTAACAAGTAGTTTTGTTGCTTGGTTAATTGGTCAAATTTTATTCATCAAATGGGTTGATTTGGTATTAGTCTGGATACAGCAAAATAATTTTATTATTAGGTCTAATATACTTATTCGATCTAATATTAAGTATCTTGTTCAACCTACTAAGTATAGTCTAGCTACTAGGTATCTTGTTCGATCTAATAAGGATGTTCGATCTAATAAGTATCTTTTATCAGAACTTAGACATTCTATGGCTGAAATTTTTACTATGATCTTATTTATTACCTGTGTTTACTATTTAGGCAGAATACCCTTCCCCAAGAAACTGAAAGGAACCTCAGAAATGGGGGGCCCGAAGAAAACCAATGAAATAGAAGAGATCCTAACGAATGGAAATAAAAAAAAAACAAAAAGCGAACCTCACTTTCGCTTTAAAGAAACATACTATAAAAACAGCCCTGTTTATGAAACTTCTTATCTGGATGGAAATCAAGAAAATTCGAAGTTAGAAATATTAAAAAAAAAAGAAGATAAATATTCATTATTATGGTTTGAAAAAGCTTTTGTGACTCTTCTTTTTGATTCGAAACGCTGGACTCGACCCTTTCGATATATAAAAAATGACCGATTTGAAAATGCTATAAAAAATGAAATGTCACAATATTTTTTTTATACATGCCAAAGTGATGGAAAAGAAAAAATATCTTTTACATATCCACCCAGTTTAGGAATTTTTGGAGAAATGATACAAAAAAAAATATCTTTTTTCACACCAGAAAAATTGTTTTCTGATGAATTGGATACTGGTTGGAGGTTTACCAATGAACTAAAAAGAGTAAATTTTAGTAAGGAATTTAGAAAAAGAGTCGAATCTTTAGATAAGAAATCCCGTGATAGAGTAATATTTAAAAAGAAATTTAGAAATAGAAGAGTCCACCCTTTAGATAGGGAACCCTTTGATCTGGGCATACTTGAAAAAAGGACTCGATTCTCTAATAATAAAACTCAAAAAGAATACTTGCCTAAACAAGAATACTTGCCTAAACTATATGATCCTTTCTTGTATGGACCCTGTCGCGGAAGAATCAAAAAGGGGTTTTCGCCTCCAAGCATAAATAAAACTTATAAAAAAAAAAACACAGATCCATTTTGGATAAATAAGATTCATGCTATACTTCTTACTACTGATTATCACGAATTTGAACAGACAATAGATATGCTCAATATAAAATCATTATCAACAGAAAAAGACCTTTCTTTATTGCCAGAAGATGAACAGGGAAATATCGATTCAGAGGGTCGAGTCAAAATTTTGAAATTTTTATTCAATATAGTTATAGCTAATCCCAACAATCAAACAATTATAAAAAAATCTATTGAAATAAGTAAAAAAGTTCCTCGGTGGTCATACAAATTAATCGACGATTTAGAACGCCATGATGCAGACAACGAGGAAAACGCAAGAGCAGAGCCTCAAATTCGTTCAAGAAAATACAAGAGTTTAGTGATTTTTACTTATACTCATAGCGATGATACCGATACTAATACTAATACCAAGGGTACCGATACTTATACTAAAACCGATGATACCGATACTTATACTAAAACCGATGATACCGATGAGACCGATGATACCGATGATACCAATGAGCCTAAGGACGAGGAGCCACCAGCGGAAGTGGCTTTGATACGCTATTCGGAACAACCGGATTTTCGTCGAGACATAATAAGAGGTTCCATGCGTGTCCAAAGACGTAAAACAGTTATATCGGAAGTGTTTCAAACAAAGGCCCATTCCCCACTTTTTTCGGACAGACTAGACACTTTTTTGGACAGAATAGCAAAAATCTTTTTTTTTGATATTTCTGGACCGACGAAACTAATATCTCGAAGTGGGATAAGTAAAAAGAAAGAATCAAAAAATTCTAATTATACAGAAAATAAAATTGAGAAAGAAGAGGAGGCCCAAAGAGAAAAAGACGAAAAAGAGGCAATGCAGATGGAAATAGCAGAAGCTTGGGATAATATTTTATATGCTCAAGAGATAAGAGGTTTGCTGTTAATAACTCAATCCATTCTTAGAAAATATATTATATTACCTTCATTGATAATAGCTAAAAACATTGCTCGTATGTTATTATTTCAAGTTCCTGAGTGGTCCGAGGATTTAGAGGGTTGGAACCGAGAAATGCATATTAAATGCACTTATAATGGTGTTCCATTATCCGAAACAGAATTTCCAAAAGACTGGTTAACGGACGGTATTCAGATAAAAATCCTATTTCCTTTTCGCTTGAGACCTTGGCACAGATTTAAACTACAATCCTCTGATAAAGAACAATCCTCTGATAAAGATCCAACGAAAAAAAAGAAAGGTCAAAATAATGGTTTTTGCTTTTTAACAGTTTGGGGAAGGGAAACGGACCGGCCTTTCGGTTCTCCTCGAGAACGGCGTTCGTTTTTTGAGCCTATTTTAAAAGAACTCAAAAAAAAAAAAAAAAAATTAAAAGCTAAATCTTTAATAATAAAAAGAACAAAATTGTTTCGAAAAGTCTCAAAAGAAACAAAAAAAATTAAAGAAATAATAAAAGAACTTTTTCCATTTTTTGGGTTGAGACAAATATATGAATTGGGCGAAACTAAAAAGGATTCGATAATCAGTAATAAGATGATTCATGAATCATCCCTTCAAATTCAATCTATGGAATCGACAAATTATTCATTAACAGAAAATTATTCATTAACAGAAAAACAAATAAAAGATCTGACTAATGAAACAAACATAATCAAAAATCAAATAGAAAAAATTCTAAATATTAGTTCCAACAAAATAAGTTATCAGGATAAAAAAGTAGAATCATCAAAAAAATTTTGGCAAATCTTAAAAAGAAGAAATATTCGATTAATCCGTAAATTTTATTTTTTTATAAAATTTTTCATTGAAAGGATATATATAGACATTTTTCTATATATCATTAATATTACAAGAATCAATACACAACTTTTTTTTGAATCAACAAAAAAAATTATTGATAAATTCATTTACAATAATGAAGCAAATAAGGAAAGAATTAATAAAACAAATAAAAATAAAATTCATTTTATTTCAACTCTAAAAAACTCACTTTCTAATATTAGAAATAAAAATAAAAAAGCTTTTTGTAACTTATCCTCCCTTTCACAAGCATATGTATTTTACAAATTATCACAAACCCAAGTTATTAGGTTTTATAAATTCAAACCTATTCTTCAATGTCACGGAACATCTCTTTTTCTTAAAAATGAAATAAAAGATTATTTTGAAGAAGAAAGAATATTTCATTCCAGATTAAGACATCGTTATGGGTTAAGACAGAAAAGCTTTTGGCATTCTGGGATGAAGAAGATGAAGAAATGGAAAAACTGGTTAAGGGGTCATTATCGATATGATTTATCTCATGGGATGAATGAATGGAAAAACTGGTTAAGGGGTCATTATCAATATGATTTATCTCAGAGTAGATGGCTTAGATTAGTACCAGGACAATGGCGAACTAGAGTCAATCAACACTATATGATTCGAAATAAAGATTTAACAAAATGGGATTCATATGAAAATTCATTAATGAATCCAGAACAAAAATTTAAAAAATATAATTTTAAAAAACACTATGGATATGATTTTTTATCATATAAATCGATTAATTATCAAGAAAAGAAGGACTCATATACTTATGGATCACCATTACAAGTAAATAGGAAAGAAGAGATTTCTTATAATTACAACACGGATAAACGAAAAAAAGTTTTTGATACACTGGGGGATATCCCTATCCATAATTATCTTGATATTATGGACGCTACAGGGAAATTGTTGCCTAGAAGATATTTGGAGTGGAGAATTTATCTTAGAAATAAGGCCGACATTGAGTCCTGGGTCGATATGAGTACCAAGAGGATAAAAAGTATTTGGACTGTGTCTCAAATAATTGATAGAATTAATAAGAGGGGCCCTATTGATCAAGATCAAGCAAGCAACCCATCCAATAAAAAAAGAAGTGCTTTTGATTGGATGGGAATGAATGAAGAAATACTAAGTCGTCCTATATCGAATCTCGAGCTTTGGTTCTTCCCAGAATTTGCGTTACTATATAATGAATATGAGGTTAAACCATGGATCATACCAATAAAATTACTTCTTTTAAATTTTAATGGAAATACAAATATTGAAAATAAAAAAAAGGACCCCCTTATAGCATCGAATGAAGAAGAAAAAATTCTTGCGCCAGATGCACAAAAACAAGGAAATCTTAGATCCAACCAAGAAAAGGGCGGTCAGGAAGATTATGGCAACTCAGACATAAAAAAACGTAGAAAGAAAAAGAAAAAGAAAGACAAAATAGAAACAGAGATGGATATCTTCCTAGAACGATATTTGCGTTATCAATTCATAGATGTTCATTTTTTCAATGAAAAAATAATCAAAAATATCAAAATATCTGGTTTCCTGCTTAGGCTGATACATCCAAACGATGTTGTTATATCCTATATTCACAGGGGAGAAATGAATATAGATCTTTTGATGATTCATAAAGATTTCACTTTTAGAAAATTAAGGGGAATGTTGATTATCGAACCCGTTCACCTTTCTGTAAAAAATGATGGACAATTTATTCTATATCAAACTATAAGTATTTCATTTTTTCATAAAAAGAAAGACCAAATCAACCAAATATACCAAGAAAAAAACTATACTGATAAAAATTCTTTTTATAAACCCATTGCAAGACAGCAAAAAATGACGGAAAATAAAGAAAAAAATCATTATGATTTTTTTGTTCCTGAAAATATTTTATCCCGTAAACACCGGAGAGAGTTGCGAATTCTAATTTCTTTCAATTCAAGGGATAAAAATTGTATGCATAAAAATACAGTATTTTTAAAAAATTGTGGTCAAGTTTTGAATAAAAACAAACATCTTGATAATGATAAAAAGAAACTAATTAAGTTAAAGTTCTTTCTTTGGCCGAATTCCCGATTAGAAGATTTAGCTTGTATGAATCGCTATTGGTTTAATACTAATAATGGCAGTCGTTTCAGTATGGTAAGGATACATATGTATCCGCGTTTGAAAATGTATCCGCGTTTGAAAATTCGTTAATGGTACATTTTCCCGTCTATTATGGATGTACCATGTCGGGTATATGAAAACAAATAAATGATTGTCTTACATTCCATTCTGATACATGATACTAATTTCATATCAATTAGATCGACAAATGAATCAACAAAATCTTCTTATTTGAACTCTAAAATTGAAAACCGGATTGATTAATTTTATTTGAATTGAAAAAATTATAAAAAATTATAAAAAATTATAAAGTTCATAACGAACTTAAAATCATTGTGCATATCAAAATGACTGGTATTATTATTACTGATAAGTAAAATTCACATTAAAAAAAAAAGGGGAGGAGAAGATTTTGTTTTATGGTAAAAAATTCATTCATCTCGGTTATTTTTCAACAAAAAAAAGAAGAAAACAGGGGGTCCGTTGAATTTCAAATAATTAGTTTCACCAATAAGATACGAAGACTTACTTCACATTTGGAATTGCACAGAAAAGACTATTTATCTCAGAGGGGTCTGCGGAAAATTTTGGGAAAACGACAACGGCTGCTGTCTTATTTATCAAAGAAAAATAAAATACGTTATAAAGAATTAATTAGTGAGTTGGATATTCGGGAATCAAAAAATCGTTAATTTGGAAATTTTGAATTAGTCTATTTATTAGATCTTTAATTTTGATGTACTTCTTTTCGTTTTCAGCAATTCATGTAAGAATGAATCGAGGAAAAACTTATGAATATACCAGCTACAGAAAAAGACCTTATGATAGTCAATATGGGACCTCACCACCCATCAATGCATGGCGTTCTTCGTCTCATTGTTACTCTAGACGGTGAAGATGTTGTTGACTGTGAACCAATATTAGGTTATTTACACAGAGGAATGGAAAAAATCGCGGAAAACCGAACAATTATACAATATTTGCCTTATGTAACACGTTGGGATTATTTAGCCACTATGTTCACGGAAGCAATAACCGTAAATGGACCAGAACAATTGGGCAATATTCAAGTCCCTAAAAGAGCCAGCTATATCAGAGTAATTATGTTGGAGTTGAGTCGTATAGCTTCTCATCTGTTATGGCTCGGACCCTTTATGGCAGATATTGGTGCACAGACCCCTTTTTTCTATATTTTCAGAGAGAGAGAATTAGTATATGATCTATTCGAAGCTGCCACCGGTATGAGAATGATGCATAATTATTTTCGTATCGGAGGAGTAGCGGCTGATCTACCTTACGGCTGGATAGATAAATGTTTGGATTTCTGCGATTATTTTTTAACAGGAATTGTTGAATATCAAAAACTTATTACGCGAAATCCTATTTTTTTAGAACGAGTTGAAGGTATAGGTGTTATTGGTGGAGAAGAAGCAATAAATTGGGGTTTATCCGGCCCAATGTTACGAGCATCTGGAATCAAATGGGATCTTCGTAAAGTCGATCATTATGAGTGTTACGACGAATTTGATTGGGAAATTCAGTGGCAAAAAGAAGGAGATTCATTAGCTCGTTATTTAGTCCGAATCAGTGAAATGACGGAATCCATAAAAATAATTCAACAGGCCCTGGAAGGAATTCCGGGGGGTCCCTATGAGAATTTAGAAATCCGATGCTTTGATAGAGAAAAGGATCCAGAATGGAATGATTTTGAATATCGATTCATTAGTAAAAAACCTTCTCCCACGTTTGAATTACCGAGACAAGAACTTTATGCGAGAATCGAAGCCCCAAAAGGAGAATTAGGAATTTTTCTAATAGGGGATCAAAGTGGTTTTCCTTGGAGATGGAAAATTCGCCCGCCGGGTTTTATCAATTTGCAAATTCTTCCTCAGTTAGTTAAAAGAATGAAATTGGCTGATATTATGACGATACTAGGTAGCATAGATATCATTATGGGAGAAGTTGATCGTTGAAATGATAATTTATACAACAGAAGTAGAAGATATCAATTCCTTTTACAAACTGGAATCTTTAAAAGAGGTCTATGGGATCATATGGATGTTTGTCCCTATTTTGACTCTTGTATTGGGAATCACAATAGGCGTACTAGTAATTGTATGGTTAGAAAGAGAAATATCTGCAGGAATACAACAACGTATTGGGCCTGAATATGCCGGTCCTTTGGGAATTCTTCAAGCTCTAGCAGATGGAACAAAACTGCTTTTTAAAGAGAATATTCTTCCATCTAGAGGAAACACTCGTTTATTCAGTATTGGACCGTCTATAGCAGTCATATCCATCTTACTAAGTTTTTCAGTAATTCCTTTTAGCTATCACCTTATTTTATCCGATCTCAATATCGGTATTTTTTTATGGATTGCCATTTCAAGTATTGCTCCTGTTGGACTTCTTATGTCAGGATATGGATCAAATAATAAATATTCCTTTTTAGGTGGTTTACGAGCTGCTGCTCAATCGATTAGTTATGAAATACCACTAACTCTATGTGTTTTATCAATATCTCTATGTGCGATTCGTTGAAATAGAAACTTTTCTTTTCCCTATTCCTTTTGTTCTAGAAAATAAATTGAATAGATATCTTCGTTTTTTATTATCCTTCAGGTTGATAAACTAAATTGGATAGTTATATATGAGTGAAAGAAAGCAGCTTATAAATTAGCAGTAAATTAAACAAAAAAATAAAGCCCCATTTCCTATGTACAAGAGTTAAGTGGAAGAAAACATAAGTGGAAGAAGTCCGTCCTTTACCCCAAGACGGGTTGATTAGTCAACCTAGCTTGAAGCGGGCTCAAAAGATCAACCGTATAGAGTTTTCGCTATCCTTTGTATGGATTCCCATACATGTATTGCCGAACGGGGGATTGAACAAAAAAAATGAGTGGATGGTTAGGAACACCAAAATACACAAAGGATTAGTAATGGAGATTATGTAAATTATATAGAAAGGATATTTATGGATAACATAAAAAGAATACTAATTGGGGCTTTAAATTAGTAGAAATGAGTAGGCAGTACTCCCCACGATTCCGATCCAGAGTATGCTCCTATCCACCAATTAAAGTAATAACTATCAGAAACGAAATAATCCTTTACTACTTTTTAGTTTAAGCCCCATTTGCGGTTTTCTCAGATCAGAAAGAAGAATAGGAACGAAAAAGAAACAATAAAGAATAAAAAAAAAATTTATTCTTTCTTTGATATATAGAGAGAGATCTAATTCGTGTCATGATTTCTGAGCTAATGTAATGTTTCATTTTTTCGTAATCAAAACAATGGGTTGAAATATTTATTGATATTCCCACAACAAGTATTTTATTGAAGGCTTAAGTTATTACTCAACAAATATAAATTGAAATTTTTAAGGGGTGAGATCAATTCAGAAGCACTTTTTTTATTCTTCATAGTGTAGCAGACAGAATTCCATTGGTATAATTTTGGACCTTCCAATTCATTTTTTTCTTTATCTATTCTACAAACATAACAAGATAAATAATAGTGATTTAGTCCTTAAATTTATTTGCGACTCGCGAGGAGCCGTATGAGGTGAAAACCTCATGTACGGTTTTGGACTAGCGATGGAAACAGTGATGTTATCATCGACTATAATTATCTAACAGTTCAAGTACAGTTGATATAGTTGAGGCACAGTCAAAATATGGTTTTTGGGGATGGAATTTGTGGCGCCAGCCAATAGGGTTTATCGTTTTTCTAATTTCTTCTCTAGCAGAATGTGAGAGATTACCCTTTGATTTACCAGAAGCAGAGGAAGAATTAGTAGCAGGGTATCAAACCGAATATTCGGGTATAAAATTTGGTTTATTTTACGTTGCTTCCTATCTAAATCTCTTACTTTCTTCGTTATTTGTAACAGTTCTTTACTTGGGTGGTTGGAATATTTCCATTCCATCTGTATTCGTTCCTGAGCTCTTTGAAATGAATGGAGTCTTTGGAACGACAATTGGTATCTTTATTACATTAGCTAAAACTTATTTGTTTTTGTTTATTTCTATCGCAACAAGGTGGACTTTACCTAGGTTAAGAATGGACCAATTATTAAATCTTGGATGGAAATTTCTTTTACCTATTTCTCTCGGTAATCTATTATTAACAACCTCTTTCCAACTTCTTTCACTGTAAAGAAAAAAAGAATACAAGATTCATGATTTGGTTCAAACAAGAGAAAGAAACAAACATAAAATTATTCATAGATATTCACGATATGTTCCCTATGGTAACTGGGTTCATGAATTATGGCCACCAAACAATTCGAGCAGCAAGGTACATTGGTCAAGGTTTCATGATTACCTTATCCCACGCAAATCGTTTACCCGTAACTATTCAATACCCTTATGAAAAATTAATCACATCAGAGCGTTTCCGCGGGCGAATCCATTTTGAATTTGATAAATGCATTGCTTGTGAAGTATGTGTTCGTGTATGCCCTATAGACCTGCCTGTTGTTGATTGGAAATTTGAAACGGATATTCGAAAAAAACGATTGCTTAATTACAGTATTGATTTCGGAATTTGTATATTTTGTGGTAACTGCGTTGAGTATTGTCCGACAAATTGTTTATCAATGACTGAAGAATATGAACTTTCTACTTATGACCGTCACGAATTGAATTATAATCAAATTGCTTTGGGCCGCTTACCAATGTCAGTAATTGACGATTATACAATTCGAACAATTTTGAATTCGCCTCAAAGAAAAACTGAGTAGGTAAATCTCCTATTCTATTAAAGAAGAATTTCCAACTCTTTTTAGGTTCTGTTTTGGTTTAAGTTAAAAGAATGTTTGGTAAGTTAAAAGAATGTTTGGTTTGAATTAAAATAAAAGAATGAGGCCTTTCCCTTTATTTGGTCAATAACTAAAAATTCAACTACAAATTAATTTAATTGGTTGATAAGAATTTCAAATTCATTTTAATTGAAAATCTATTAAAATATTTATAATTCTTTTGAAATATAGTCGCAAAAAACAAAATAACCTTTCGAATAAAAATAAAAAAAGAATCAAAAACGAAACTGTCCAATAATTGTACTTAGATCAATTCACACCTAATCTAATATATTAGAATTTTATTCAATTAGGAACCATATCATAAAAAAAAAATTCCTGGTCAGGTCAATAAGATCATGAAAAGCATTTTGATTTATTTATCTCTTATTTTAATGGATTTGCCTGGACCAATACACGATTTTCTTTTAGTTTTTCTGGGATCGGGTCTTCTATTAGGGGGCCTGGGAGTGGTATTACTTACTAATCCAATTTATTCTGCCTTTTCCTTGGGATTGGTTCTTGTTTGTATATCCTTATTCTATATTCTCTCAAATTCTCATTTTGTAGCCGCTGCCCAGCTCCTTATTTATGTGGGAGCCATAAATGTTTTAATCATATTTGCTGTGATGTTCATGAATGGTTCAGAATATTATAAATATAAAGATTTTAATCTGTGGACCGTTGGGAATGGCGTTACTTCGTTGGTTTGTACAAGTATTCTTGTTTCGCTAATTACTGCTATATTAGATACATCATGGTACGGGATTATTTGGACTACAAAATCAAACCAAATTATAGAACAAGATTTGATAAGTAATAGTCAACAAATTGGAATTCATTTAGCAACAGATTTTTTTCTTCCGTTTGAATTCATTTCAATAATTCTTTTAGTTGCTTTGATAGGTGCAATTGCGGTGGCTCGTCAGTAATAAATCGTTCTAACTAGGAACAGCAAGCAATTAAAATTAAACCTTATTTTTGTCTTATCGCATACATTTTCCTTGAATTCTATGTATAAAAAAAAAATTCATTTATTCGATATATTTCCAATATATTCTTTTTGTCCGTACTTGTTATATTCTAGTCAATCAAATCCGTTGAATTATTGTTCATATTAAAATGAATCGAAATTGCTAAGGAGTTGGTCAATGATGCTCGAACATGTACTTGTTTTGAGTGCCTATTTATTTTCTATCGGTATTTATGGATTGATCACAAGTCGAAATATGGTTAGGGCCCTTATGTGTCTTGAACTTATACTGAATGCCGTTAATATAAATTTTGTAACATTTTCTGATTTTTTTGATAGTCGCCAATTAAAAGGAAATATTTTCTCAATTTTTCTTATAGCCCTTGCAGCCGCTGAAGCAGCTATTGGATCAGCTATTGTTTCCTCAATTTATCGTAACAGAAAATCAACGCGTATCAATCAATCAACTTTGTTGAATAAGTAATATTATAATAATATTAAATTCTAATATTCACTTATTTGAGTTAGCATGTCCGATATGTTGGAATCTACATCATGCTTTCGAAAACGTAAGAAATCAAAGTATCTTGGCCCTTTCTTATGAGTTGATCCAGAAGGAAATTGATTAGAAAATTTCTGGTAAATCATTGATTCATCTGGTGTTTAACTATATGGTTCATTTACAAGTTTACTAGATTGAAATTTTATGATGTTCAAAAATTTATAGATCCCATGTCACATTCAGTAAAAATTTATGATACATGTATAGGGTGTACTCAATGTGTACGAGCCTGCCCCACCGATGTGTTAGAAATGATACCTTGGGATGGATGTAAAGCTAAGCAAATTGCTTCCGCTCCAAGAACAGAAGACTGTGTTGGTTGTAAAAGATGTGAATCCGCCTGTCCAACGGATTTCTTGAGCGTTCGAGTTTATTTATGGCATGAAACAACTCGAAGTATGGGTCTAGCTTATTGATACGTTCCAGAAAACCCCACTTGAATACATTTTGAATCCATTTGATTTTTTTTACTGAAAAAGCCCGTGCTCAAACCTCAAACATGGAATCTTTTTGATTTTTTTGAGCACGGGTTTTCTGGTCCAAGTGTATCTTGTCTTTACCACGAATTTTTTTCCTTGGTTAACAATAATTGTAGTTTTACCAGTATTTGCGGGTTCTTTAATTTTCTTTCTTCCTCATAGAGGAAATAAGCTAATTAAGTGGTATACTATTTGTATATGCCTCCTTGAACTCCTTCTAACAACCTATGCATTCTCTTATCATTTCCGATTGGACGATCCATTAATCCAGCTGGCGGAAGATTATAAATGGATAAATTTTTTTGATTTTTACTGGAGAGTGGGAATAGATGGACTTTCCATAGGGCCTATTTTACTGACAGGATTTATCACTACTTTAGCTACTTTGGCGGCTTGGCCAGTTACTCGAGATTCCAGATTATTCTATTTCCTGATGCTAGCAATGTACAGTGGCCAAATAGGATCATTTTCTTCTCGAGACCTTTTACTTTTTTTCATCATGTGGGAGTTCGAATTAATTCCCGTTTATCTACTTCTATCCATGTGGGGGGGAAAGAAACGTCTGTACTCGGCTACAAAATTTATTTTGTACACTGCAGGGGGTTCCATTTTTCTATTAATAGGAGTTTTGGGTATCGGTTTATACGGTTCTAATGAACCAACATTAAATTTTGAAACATTAGCTAATCAATCCTATCCTGTCGCACTGGAAATAATATTCTATATTGGATTTCTTATTGCTTTTGCTGTCAAATCGCCGATTATACCCTTACATACGTGGTTACCAGACACCCATGGAGAGGCACATTACAGTACTTGTATGCTTCTAGCCGGAATTTTATTAAAAATGGGAGCGTATGGATTAGTTCGGATCAATATGGAATTATTACCCCATGCTCATTCCATATTTTCTCCCTGGTTGATAATAGTGGGTACAATACAAATAATTTATGCAGCTTCAACATCTCTTGGTCAACGGAATTTAAAAAAAAGAATAGCCTATTCCTCCATATCCCATATGGGTTTCATAATTATAGGAATTGGCTCTATAACTGATACGGGACTCAACGGAGCCATTTTACAAATAATATCTCATGGATTTATTGGTGCTGCGCTTTTTTTCTTGGCCGGAACGAGTTATGATAGAATGCGTCTTGTTTATCTCGACGAAATGGGCGGAATGGCTATTCCGCTTCCAAAAAAATTTACCATGTTCGGTATTTTATCGATGGCTTCTCTTGCATTACCGGGCATGAGCGGTTTTGTTGCAGAATTGATAGTCTTTTTTGGAATAATTACCAGCCAAAAATATTTTTTAATGCCAAAAATAATAATTACTTTTGTAATGGCAATTGGAATGATATTAACTCCTATTTATTCATTATCTATGTCACGTCAAATGTTCTATGGATACAAACTATTTAATGCCCCAAGTTCTTATTTTTTTGATTCTGGACCACGAGAGTTATTTGTTTCGATCTCTATCTTTCTACCAGTAATAGGTATTGGTATTTATCCGGATTTCGTCCTCTCACTATCAGGCGAGAAGGTCGAAACTATTCTATATAATTATTTTTATAGATAGTTTTTATGAATAAAACAAAAAATCAAAAACTAATCAATCCTATGATTTTACAAATTGTTCGTTGTACAATTGAAAAGTGAAAAAAAAAAGAAAGAAGTCCTTTTTCTTCTCTTAAGTTTAAGTTAAGTAAAAAAAGTAAAACAATTAAATTGAATTTTAATCAGACATCTTTGGCTTTTGTTAGAACCTTTTGAATCACGGATTCAAAAGGTTCTTGACAGCTTACAATAAGTTTTCTTATATATGCTGTCCTATGTTAGTATTTGTTAGGCTTAGCCTTTTTTTATTCAATTCAATTAGATGTTAATGTAAATGAACCATAACTATGTAAACCTATTCCTAATAGATTGACCCCAAAATAGCATATCCAAATTATAAGAAAGCCCATAGAAGCCACAATTGCGGAATATACACCTTCCAAATTTTTATTTGTTCGAGTATGTAAATAAATCGCGAATATGGTCCAAGTAATAAATGCCCAAGTTTCCTTTGGGTCCCAATTCCAATACGATCCCCACGCCTCATTAGCCCATACAGCTCCCGAAAGAATCCCTATGGTTAAAAAGATAAATCCGAGACTAATAATACGATAACTCCAATGATCCAATTGTTGAGTCAATTGATACCTGTAATAATTTTTAGAAGAAAGAAAATAAGCGTTTAATAAAACATTGCTTCTTTCATTCATGTAAAAGATTTCGCCAAATGAAAATGACTGATTATTGTTTTTACCAATAATCGTTATGACTTTTCGAAATGTAATGACTAGAAGCGCTACTGATAATAATGATCCACATAAAAGAGCTGCATAGCCTAATACCATCATACTTACGTGCATCATTAACCACTGAGATTGGAGAGCGGGCGCTAATATTGCGGATTGCTGCATTTTTGTTAAAAGCCCCGAAGTGGCAAAGCCTTGGGTAAAAATAGCACTTGGCGCGGTTATTGAGCTTAAATTATATTTACGCCTTTTAAAATAAGAAACCATATGAATAAGGGAGAAACCCCATGAAAGAAAGATTAATGATTCATATAAATCACTTAATGGGAAATGTCCTAAATAAATCCAACGAGTGACTAATAATCCTGTTATACAGAAAAAGTTAACTACCATGCCCTTTTCTGATGAATCATCTAGTCCTACAACTTCATCGACTAATAAGGTTAAAAAATGAACTGTAATTACAATTGAAACGACTGAAAAGGATATATGAGTAAATATATGTTCTAAAGTTGAAAAAATCATAAAAATTTTGAAAAAAAAAAAACAAGGGTTTCTAGATTTTATGGAATGGAAATCAGGAATTTAATTCATTATAGGACTTATTCTATCTCTTTTAGAAGATATTATGCCGCCACTCGGACTCGAACCGAGATGCTCTAGCACTGCTTCCTAAGAGCAGCGTGTCTACCGATTTCACCATAGCGGCTTGCTTGAAATCATAATAACCCATTTTCATTTTTTATTCAATCGTCGAGATTCGAAGTCAATTCAACGTAAAATTGTTTAGGAAGCATTTAATAAAAATTTTTGAAAAAAAAAACTTCTTTAAATAGAAATTTGAAGGTTGAGATTTAAAAAGAATCTTTATTATTTATCGTTTTATTTTTATTTAATTATCCTTTTATTTAATTATTTCGTCAACAGAGATTTTGTAGTTTGTGTTTTCCTAAAACTAGAAAAGAACTCCTCCGTTGTAACTAAACTAGCTAGGTGTGACTTCAATTCATAGATAGAATTCAAAAAAAAATGTTCTTTATCATTTTCATTTTTTAATGATTCATCTCTCATTTTTTTATATAAATTTTATGAATCATTAAACAAAGGGCTTATCAATTGAATGAATAAATGAATAAAAAAAATATGATTTTTTTATAGATCACAATTTTAGCACCCCACCCAACCATTTCAAAAGATTTATCCAATTTGCATAGTTTTTTATTAATCGTTAGGATTTTATGCTTTAAGGATTTATCAAAAACCAACTAGATATTGGGCTGTACATCTTATATAAAAAGCGTTTTGATTCCTGTCATAATTGTACCATACTTCACTTCAAAAAAATGCGAATTCTAAAAATATGCCTGAATTCATTTTCTTATCCAAACATAGGATTTTTTAGATCACTTAAAATTAACGCATTATTTGTATATCTACTAAATTAGAATTAGAAAAGGTGTTTTTCTCAATTGGGTTGAAAGAAAGGGAAGGATATATAACAATTCAAAGAAATAATGATTCATAAAGTTACAAAATTGAAACTTAATAGTTTCAACAACCCAGTGATTTTAACTAAAGCTCTTATATATATGCTATGGGCTCCACTCTAGCTATACTATAAATAAAAAATTATTACTCTTTTATTATTATATTATAAATTGAATATTATAAAAATAACAAATTATTATAACATAACAAATGGGCGATGGGGAAAATACGAATCCCCACGCCCAAAATGAAAAAAAAAATATTCAAAAAAGAAAACCTTTGTATCTTATCTTATCTTATCTTTATTTTTTCTTTATTTTGAAAAGATAAAAGGGACTTAGACTTCAGTAGACAAAACCATCAGCTTAAAATATTAAGAAATTTAAAAGGAAATTCTTTCATTTTTGAGTTAAACCAATTCAGATTACTCCAAATTCATTTGCTGTACAAAAAAACTTTTTGAATTACCCGTAGAAAGAGATTTTGCTAATGAAAAAGCTTTCAACGCGGCCCAATATCCTTTCTTTTTCCAAACATTTTTTCGAATACGCTTTTTTGATGTAGAAGTACGTTTTTTTGGAACTGCCATTCAAAAAAAGGTTATTTAGTGCTATAGTTGGATGTGAAAGACATCTATTTTAAAAATGATCTGTAAAAAAAAAATAATTTGTATTTAAATTATTGGTAACTTTCTTTTTTATATAATTATTGGTAACTTTCTTTTTTATATCTCGATTCAAATCTATAGGATAGATTAGGATATATTATGACATAGAAATCGAATTGATGAAATCAAAAAAAAAGTAAAAAAAAAGCCTTTCCTTTTCTGCCTATTTTTTTTGTCATCCTACATTTATAATTTATACATCTACATTTATACATCAAAATACATCAAAAAGTGTAAAAAACCATTTTATCTACCTAATAACAAAAACAAACTTGAATTGTTTTTCTATTAATTGGTAAGTTTTTCTATTAATTGGTAATTGGTCAAGCTCGAAAAGAGAGTACACCCCATTTTCATTTTCAAATGGAACGACACTCGTAGTGAATCTGTTAAAGGATACATAATTACAATTACATAATAATTTTGAAAAAAAAAAAGAATATTTTATTTTTTCCTTTAATTATATGTAAATGGAAAGAAAATACCGGATAGTCTTTCCTACAAAACTAAATTCAATTATTGAAATGGAAGAAAATCAATCAGTTCCGCAATGAAAACGAACTATTCAAATAAACAAACTCAAATAATCAAATAATTCGTTTTTATTTTATTTTTATTAAGTTAAGTTATAGGGCATTTTATGATTCATATCAAAATCAAGTCCCTTTTTTATGTTGTGATGGATTTTTTATGTTGTGATGGAATTCTTTGTATTCTTGATCTATGTATATAAATTTTTGTAATACGTAATAAAAATGGATATCTTCAGAAAAAAAATCTTACTAAAAACTAAAAAAAAGAATTCTTTTTTTCATTAATAACTCGGTGATATCATTTGACTACTTCTAACTTATAACTTAGGAATTTGAATATTTTTGAAATATTTGAGAAAGATTAAAAATTGAAGAATAGAAAATTCCAGTTACTTTGTAATACTTGGTTAACTTTGTAATATCTTGATTTTTTTATTGCCCTATTGCAATCAATCATAGCCGGTGAATCAGAAACGATTAATTAAGAATAAGAAAAAAGTTTTTATGGAGCATATATATCAATATTCATGGATCATACCTTTTGTGCCACTTCCCGTTCCTATTTTAATAGGAATGGGCCTCCTTTTTTTTCCGACGGCAACAAAAAATCTTCGTCGTATGTGGACTTTTCCCAATATTTTATTGTTAAGTATAGTTATGATTTTTTCGGTTGATCTTGCTATTCAGCAAATAAATAGAAGTTCTATCTATCAATATGTATGGTCTTGGACCATCAATAATGATTTTTCTTTCGAGTTTGGCTACTTTATTGATTCACTTACCTCTATTATGTTAATATTAATCACTACTGTTGGAATTTTGGTTCTTATTTATAGTGACAATTATATGTCTCATGATCAAGGATACTTGAGATTTTTTGCTTATATGAGTTTGTTCAATACTTCAATGTTGGGGTTAGTTACTAGTTCTAATTTGATACAAATTTATATTTTTTGGGAATTAGTTGGAATGTGTTCTTATCTATTAATAGGGTTTTGGTTCACACGACCCGTTGCGGCAAACGCTTGTCAAAAAGCATTTGTAACTAATCGGATAGGCGATTTTGGTTTATTATTAGGAATAATAGGTTTTTATTGGATAACGGGAAGTTTCGAATTTCAAGATTTGTTCGAAATATTCAATAACTTGATTTATAATAATGAGGTTAATTTTTTATTTGTTACTTTATGCGCCTCTCTATTATTTGCCGGCGCAGTTGCTAAATCTGCACAATTTCCCTTTCATGTATGGTTACCGGATGCCATGGAGGGACCTACTCCTATTTCGGCTCTTATACATGCTGCCACTATGGTAGCCGCGGGAATTTTTCTTGTGGCCCGCCTTCTTCCTCTTTTCATAGTTATACCTTACATAATGAATCTAATATCTTTGCTAGGTATAATAACAGTATTATTAGGGGCTACTTTAGCTCTTGCTCAAAAAGATATTAAGAGGGGTTTAGCCTATTCTACAATGTCCCAACTAGGTTATATGATGTTAGCTTTAGGTATGGGGTCTTATCGGGCCGCTTTATTTCATTTGATTACTCATGCTTATTCGAAGGCATTGCTGTTTTTAGGATCCGGATCAATTATTCATTCCATGGAAGCTATTGTTGGATATTCTCCAGATAAAAGCCAGAATATGGTTTTTATGGGCGGTTTAAGAAAGTATGTGCCAATTACAAAAATTGCTTTTTTAGTGGGTACCCTTTCTCTTTGTGGTATTCCACCCCTTGCTTGTTTTTGGTCCAAAGATGAAATTCTTAGTGATAGTTGGTTGTATTCACCGATTTTTGCAATAATAGCTTGGTCCACAGCCGGATTAACAGCATTTTATATGTTTCGGATCTATTTACTTACTTTTGAAGGACATTTAAACATTCATTTTCAAAATTATAGCGGAAAAAAAAATAGCTCTTTCTATTCAATAAAACTATGGGGTAAAGAAGAGCAAAAAACGATTAACAGAAATTTTCGTTTAGTTCCGTTATTAACAATGAATAATAACGAAAGGGCTTCTTTGTTTTGTAAGAAGTCATATAGAATTAGAATTGGTGGTAATGTAAAAAGGGGAGCTCTTATTACTATTACGAATTTTGGCACCAAGAAGGCTTTTTCTTTTTCTTATCCTCATGAATCGGATAATACTATGCTATTTCCTATGCTTGTATTGGTTCTATTTACTTTATTTGTTGGAGCCCTATCAATTCCTTTTAATCAAGAAGGAATACGTTTGGATATATTATCCAAATTATTAACTCCATCCATAAATCTTTTACATCAAAACTCAAATGATTTTGAGGATTGGTATCAATTTTTAACAAATGCAACTTTTTCAGTGAGTATAGCCTTTTTTGGAATATTTACAGCATTCCTTTTATATAAACCTTTTTATTCATCTTTACAAAATTTGAACTTACTAAATTCGTTTGAAAAAAGGGGTCCTAAAAGAATTTTATTGGATAAAATAATATATTTGATATACGATTGGTCATATAATCGCGGTTACATAGATACTTTTTATTCAATATCCTTAACAAAAGGTATAAGAGGGTTGGCTGAACTGACTCATTTTTTTGATAGACGAGTAATTGATGGAATTACAAATGGAGTAGGCATTACAAGTTTTTTTGTAGGAGAGGGTATAAAATATGTAGGAGGAAGTCGCATCTCTTTTTATCTATTATTGTATTTATTTTATGTATTAATTTTTTTAATTATATCCTCGCTTTTACTTTTTTTTTTTAATTTCTAATTATTTTTGAAATTTAGAATTTCATC